CGGCCACACCTTCGTAACTCCAAATGCCTGAATTCGTTACAGCCCCCCCTGTGATACTCCAACCACCCCACGAATTAGTTATTCCTAAACGAGTCATGAAGGGTATAACGAACATACCTTGTCTCCACATTGGATCAAGAACGGGATCAGAAGGATCAAAAACGGCTAATTCATATAGAGCCATTGAACCGGCCCAACCAGCAACCAGAGCTGTATGCATTATATGGACAGCAATCAACCGACCGGGATCATTCAATACAACGGTATGAACACGATACCAAGGCAAACCCATGGAAATACCCCTTTTTATCAAAGAAAGATAAAGACTATGTAACTTTATTGCATTTTAAAAACGATACTATGGACCTCCCCCCTTCAGTGGATTCTCTCCGAGCAGGAGATAATATTTGTTCTCTTCTGCTGGCAATAATCAAACAATTCTGTTCGTAGGAACAAAGAGAAGCAGATCTATTCTATACCCGATAAGACCCAATACGCAATGGGGGGTTGAGCCCATTTTCTATGAGCGAATCCATCCATACTTAGTCACCATTCGAAAGACCTATTTGTAATAATTTTAGTTACTTTATTAATTCTGTCTTCCTTTCTGACCATGGCTAAAACGAATAACGGCCAATTTTTATGAAGACAATTAAACCCATTATTACGTTTCCACATCAAAGTCAAGTCGAGTACTTCATTTTTTGTTGATGCCTATTGGTGTTCCGAAAGTCCCTTACCGAATTCCTGGAGAGGAAGATGCATCTTGGGTTGACTTATAGTGCGGCTTGTCAGATATATTGGGTCATATGGGATTTCCCCGTTCTCTCCCTCGATCGAGATATCCCTTGTTTCACCCAATCAATTTATTTTAAATTTGGAGCGTGAAGTGCAATTAGATCCGTTTTGGGGGGATCCAGATTAATATTACCATCTCAATAAAACTTATTTATGGTTGGCTTGGTTGGACCAAGAAAATGAAGTATCCAGGCTCCGTTTAGAAAAAACCCAATTAGTAATAGATCGGCGATTACTACTTGTATCATAAACGATTTTATTATTAAATATTATGAAATATTAAATTAGAAAGAGGGGTGATCTCAAAGTGTTAATTAATCGAATAGAATAATATACTGAATACCTCTCGATAAATATTTGACGGAAGAAAGACATCCAAATGAATTCAAAAAAGAAGTGGTATTGGGAGCATTTATCCTATATGTGCAAATAGAAATCGGGGAAATCTTTACCTGGAGTAGAGCATAAACCTAAAAAAATGGAAGGGGCCCCTTCAGGAACAAGAAAATGACATCGTAATTTGGATTGGATCTCGATGAAACAATATATCAATGAGAAGTTTGTTTGATAAGTGTAGTGAATTTAGTATTATAGGTTATTAGGAAAACGAGTCAAAACTTATCTTTTTTTTTTTGCAGAAAAAAGGGTTCCTTTGTTAAAAGTTAGATAGAACCTACTTTAAGCCAAAATAAAGGGGCTAGAATCTTATACATTGATATTTTTTACGCTATTTTTTGAACCGTATGCCTCAAAAGGTGCGTGTACGGTTCCTAAGGGATAGTTTTTTATCCTAATCAACCGACTTTATCGAGAAAGATTGCTTTTTTTAGGCCAAGAGATTGATAGTGAGATCTCAAATCAACTTGTTGGTCTTATGGTATATCTCAGTATAGAGGATTATACCCAAGATCTCTTTTTGTTTATAAATTCTCCCGGAGGAGGGGTAATATCCGGAATAGCTATTTACGATACTATGCAATTGGTAAGACCAGAGGTACATACAATATGCATGGGATTGGCCGCTTCAATGGGATCCCTTATCCTGCTCGGAGGAGAAATTACCAAACGTATAGCATTCCCTCACGCTTGGCGCCATTGAGTTTTTTATTTGAAAGAAAAAAAAGACTATGCCTTAGCAGGAATATTAAGTAATAATAGCATGGCAGTTCGAATTTGATATCAGAAAACTCTCTTTTTTTTTTTTACATTAAATTATGTATCGAAAGAGTAGTATGAGATAATAAGATATTCCGATTTTATCTTATCTATGGGGAGTCCATTTAAGCGTCACAAACTTTTTTTTGTTTTCACACCGGAAGGGTTTTAACAATATTTATTTTTTATAGAAAAGATTCTTTTTTTGCCTTAGCTCAAAAAAACTTTGGGATTGCTGAATCACAGACGAAATAAATATATAAAGCAACGGAACCATCATAGTATTTTTTAACTCCCCCGAAAGGAAACGAAAGGAAGGGTGGTAATTGGATCATTTACCGATCTGCGTCTGATAGATCCTAGATTTTCTCGGCTGTAAGGTAAAAGTAAATTCCATTAGAGAGCCGTATGCACTGCACAAAAAATGCCCGTACGGTTCTTCCATTTTTTTTTGTTTGCACCTCATCATCCTGCAAGATAGAGAAACCATTTATTTAGCATCAGGGTAATGATTCACCAACCCGCAGCCTCTTTTTATGAGGCAAAAACGGGAGAATTTATCATGGAAGCGGAAGAACTACTGAAAATACGCGAAAGCATCACAAGGGTTTATGTACAAAGAACGGGCAAATCCTTATGGGTTGTATCCGAAGATATGGAAAGAGATGTACATATGTCAGCAACAGAAGCCCAAGCTCATGGAATTGTTGATCTTGTAGGGGTTGATCTTGTAGGGGTTGAATGAAGGATTTCGCTGAAATCCCTACTATTGTTGTGTTGAGATTTATTTTCTTTATCTTATAATTCGTCGACATCCCTACTATTGTTGTGTTGAGATTTATTTTCTTTATCTTATAATTCGTCGACATCCCTACTATTGTTGTGTTGAGATTTATTTTCTTTATCTTATAATTCGCCGACATCCCTACTATTGTTGAGATTTTCTTTATATTCTTACCGGGTTTAATACCGGGTTTAATATGCAATTAAATATATTTATATTTATAAAGAAAAGCGATTCATAATCATCCGATCCGGTTAGGATCGATCTCAACCAGCCTCTATATGTATACGATACAGCATGCCAACCATTAAGCAACTTATTAGAAACACACGACAGCCAATAAGAAATGTCACGAAATCCCCCGCTCTTCGGGGATGTCCTCAGCGCCGAGGAACATGTACTAGGGTGTATGTGCGACGCGTTTAGATCATGAGCTAGGACTGGGACAAAAAAAAGACAGACTGTATGTTTCCAGTATCAATGATCAATCAATACCAGTGAATAGGATAGAAATAGAATATGAATAGGATACAATGGAAGAATTCCACTCACTATCTACAAATCAAAAAGATCCTTTATCTCCCTGTGTATTCAATTTATGGTTTCCATTGGTGCAAATCCAATCACCTGAATTTAAGATGAGAAGCAATTCCCCTTTGGTAAGAAATGGTTATCCATTAAGCGGGGGAAATATCTAAGCAGAAAAATTATGTTCCCACTCTTGCAAAAACGGACTAACAGGGTCAGCTACCTAGCTAACTTTCATAATTAAATACCGTTACTGTATGGGTTAGATCTCATTGTGAAAGACCTATTACTAAATAATATAATTCATGGGTAGAGCCAAAGGATGTGAACTGTACAAGTTACCAATAATATTGATAAGGAAGGGGTTCCGGTGTATAGAAAGGACCTCACCGTTTAAGAAGTAACCATAGAAACGATGGAACCACTATTTCTTTATCCATTTAAATTTTATTTTTATATTGACTATGTTTTGCTAGTATCAATCAATTTTTTAGTTAGCGATGAAATGCAAAAAAATAGATATATAGTGGTCGGGGAGGTTATAGTAGCCAAAGCCATTGGAATTTTTATTTTATACATTGGAAGAATCTGTTTTGTTATTAATCGACCAGTAAAGAGGAAAATAATAACTAAAAGAACGGAAATCTATTAGTTATTCATCAAAGTTTCATTTATTCAATGACCAGAATTAGACGAGGATATGTAGCTCGTAAACGTCGAACAAAAACCCGTTTATTTGCATCAAGCTTTGGGGGGGCTCATTCAAAACTTACTCGAACTATTACTCAACAGAAAATAAGGGCTTTGGTTTCTGCTCATCGGGATAGAGAGAGGCAAAAGAGGGATTTTCGTCGTTTGTGGATCACTCGGATAAATGCAGTAATTCGCGAAAATAAAATATACTATAGTTATAGTAGATTCATAAATGATCTGTACAAGAGTAAATTGCTTCTTAATCGTAAAATACTTGCACAAATAGCTATATTAAATAGGAATTGTCTTTATATGATTTCTAATGAGATCATAGAGGAAGCGGATTGTAAGGAATTTGTCGAAAAACTTAAATGACATTCCCCGGAGAATGAACTCCGGGAATAGTATAAGAAAAAATTGATAAGATGATAAAGTCGTCAAAATGAGTGAACGCGCTCAAACAAAAAAACGTTTATCCTTCCCCGATTTTTTGATTCTTTTTTTTATTACAACACGAAAATAAAATTTAGATTTTTTTATTTTTCGAACAAAATACCCATCTGGGTTTGAGTTCATATCATATTGGAATTTTGATTTGATTGAAGAGTAAGCCTATTTATTTCTGGTTCTAAAACCAGTAGTTCTAGTGGTCGACTCGGTTCTTTCAAACTGTTTCTCGGTATTAAGAAAAGGTAACAAAGATAAAATGCGAGCTTGTTTTATAGCAATAGTAATTAATCGTTGTTGTTTCAAGGTCAATCTATTCACGCGTCTAGATAAAATTTTTCCTTGTTCACTAATAAACCGACTAATTAAACTAATATTTCTATAATCAATTCGATCCCCCGATTGGATCGGGGGCAAACGCCTACGAGAAGGTCGTTTGGATTTAAGAAAGGGTCGCTTGGATTTATCCATGGTTTGTTTGTTCCTTATCCCTGAAAATCCTATTTCTTAGTTCTAATTCTTTTTTTTTTTTTAGATCCAACTGAAATAGAAGAAATAGAAATTAGGATTTACTTTAGTTATATTAAAATATATATTATATATATAATATGTCATTTTTAATGTTCCTTGGAAGAGTGACAAACAGACCTGCATTCGATCTATTTCTTTATCTCTCCATGAACCGTATGTTTGTAACAATAGGGACAGAATTTTTTCAATTCCAATCGACTCGGCGTATTGTGTCGATTCTTTTGGGAAATATATCTGGAAATGCCCGTTGATTCTTTATTAACCCCGTTTCGGACACAACTGGTACATTCCAAAATAACCGTTACTCGGACATCTTTACTCTTGGCCATGAACCCCCTTTGGTTTTTGATTCGCTCAACTCTTCCATTTTTGCGATCTGAAGCGAATAAGAAAGGAACAAAGAAAAAATAGAAGTTGCTAACTCTAAATCGAATTATGAAAGATTTCGTTGCAATCACTCGAGTAATAGTAAATAATAATAAGGAATACAATTATTGCAAACTATATTTCTAATTGCAGTACAGTATCTTATTTAACTATTTTGTATGATACTGTTGCCCTAGGAGCACATTTCCATTCCCGTTCTCACTCTATTATAATATAAGTCGGAATTTTCGCTGAGATTGAATAGACTTTAGTCTTAAAAAAAAATAGCAATTAATTAGTTACAGCTATTTGGTTTGATTGTATCTCTAATCCCCTTCCCGTATCAATAACTAAAATGAAAAAAAGGGGAATGTCAACGCATCGGGGAATAAACGATTGATCTCTATTAATAAACCTGCTAAAGATCCGAACCATAGAGTACTTAGTACTGGTGCCACGGAAAGATATGTTTTTAGATCTCGCATCGAAAATCCTCCTTCTTTTTGTTTTTAACGTCTCATATGGGTATATATAAGTCTTTTATTATTTTATTATATGTTATACAATATGTTATATGACAGGAGCCCCCCAAAAAAAGAAGAAATGACAATAAAAAGTGTGTATATCAATGGAAGAAATAACACTATGGAAAAGAAGACAGGGATTCTCTACAATGAAACTGTAGACCAATTGAAAGGGATGTAGCGCAGCTTGGTAGCGCGTTTGTTTTGGGTACAAAATGTCACGGGTTCAAATCCTGTCATCCCTATCTATTCTATTACTTTAGTTCTCCTATGAGCAGTAAGGAGGAATAAATTGAGATCAATCAAGGTGTATTGGGGTTCAAAAAAATTGTGATAATGATAAGAAAGCGCTCTTAGTTCAGTTCGGTAGAACGTGGGTCTCCAAAACCCGATGTCGTAGGTTCAAATCCTACAGAGCGTGCGTGATTCTGTTCTTGTTAGGTCAAATTCCACTGAACTAAGGTCGCTAACTTCAACAGCAATCAGAATTTGACCTCCTGTGGATTAAGGAGGAGGTCACTAAAAAAAAATGATTAATTTAATTAATCAAAGGTCCGACTGATCACCGCGCCTGTATTGTAAATATGCAGTTACAAATAATCCAGCCAAAGTAATCGGAATTAAACCTAATACGATTCCAAATAGAAAAACTTCAATCATTTAAATTTGTTTGGAAAGGGAAAAAATATAAGTAATATCTATCCCTCAATATTAATCCGAATTGCCCATAAATCTCAATGACTAATAATTGGCAATTGACACGGTAAGGAACTATAGAATACATGGAATCCTAAAGAATCTTTTTCTAGATTGTTCATTCAATTAAAAAAAAATTAAATAAGTCGTATCTTGCTTAGACCAATCAATAAAGCGGAGGTTATAGTTGAAGCCGCTAGTAGAAAACCGAAATAACTAGTTAGAGTAGGCATAAAGGAGCTAAATGAAATATGTTCTTTTTATACATATGGTTAAAAAGCACTTACCTAAGTTTAAATTTTTGAAAGAAAAGATATATAGAATACAAAGATAGAATGACAGGGGTACAAAAAGAAATGGATTCATCATCTGTCGATCTCGTAATTCCGAATCAAGAGAGTTGTTGGACAACTTCCTGAGTAAAAAAATATAAAAATAATAATAACTGTCTTGTGTAACTTCATTCAAAAACAAAACTCTCTTTGAATCATTTTAGAACATAATCTCGTTGAGTTTAATTTTAACTCATTAGATTCCCTAGTAGGTTCAGTCACCTAATATCTCTCACAATCAGATCACTCGAAAAAATAAAATCCTTAATTTGTTTAGTCCAACTAGATTCTAAGACTAGTAATTTCTATTATTTTATTTTTTTTAGATTCTCCATTTAGTCTTTCTATATTATAAAGACCATCCTTGTATTTAGGTCAAGAAAGCACTTTTAGATCTAATACAATACAACAATGCGCATATCCCTAATATTGATTAGTACACTTATTTTCTTCGTTTTTTTCTTTCTTTTGTCGAATACTATCGACCACTCTTATCTTTACCGGACAGCTAAGCAATTATTTCAAATAAACAAAAAAAGAGTCCAAACAAACCTCTTCTCTAATCACGCATACAATTTATAAAACTAAATTTATAGATTTACCATAATTATTAGAAACCAACTGGTCCTATTCACATTTTACCTGA